ATTAAAACTTTTATATATAAAAAGTTTCTTTAGATGCATTTTTTTTTTTGTATTAAATTTAAAGTAATTAAATAAGTTGAGTACCTATTTTTTTTTATGATTAAATTTCATCTTATTTTTTTTTTTTAATAAATGCTTAATAATTTATAAATACCATATTTATAAATTATTCGTAGGTAGATACATATATATATATATATAATTATATCAGAATATATATATATATATATCTATAGATGATTAGGAGTTAATAGACTAATAAGTATTTATTTATTAATACAAAGTTGGATCATTTATAAAATAATAAGAGATTCATATAATTAACAATTTTTACTAGGAATAAGCAAGTTATGGAAAAAAGAGAGAGTATATAATAATATAATAAATTTATTGAGTATACGGCAAATATATTTAATAATTTATCTTATTATATATAAATAATTTATATATTAATATATAAATTTAAAAATTATTATTTTAATTATGTATTATATAAATAATATATATATATATATTATTTATATTATAATATATTAATATATATATATATTATAAATATTTATATATATATAAAATTCTTAAAAAATTAATATAATATAAATATATATATATATTAAATTAATTTATATATTATAATAAAAATATATTTAATAATAAATAAATAATTATATTATAATATATTTTATTATAATAAATAATTTATTTATTAATAATTATTTATTTAAATATAATATTTTATTAATATTATATAAATAAAAATTATTTATTAAAAGAAGTTTTTTTTAAATAATAATTCTCTTTTTTTTTTAAAAAAAAAAAAAAAAAAAAAAAAATTAATTTTTAATTAAAGATTAATATTTTTATAGTATTTTATATTTAAATTTAGTGTGGTAAAAATTTATAGATATAATATTATTATAAATTTATTATTGATAAATTTTGGGAGGAAACTACATTTATTTATTTATTTTATTAATTTTAATTTAAATAAAATTTAAATAATTAATTTAAAAATTAAATTTAATTATTTAAATTGTATTAAATTAATAGTTTTTGATTAATTTATATATATATATTAATTTAATTTTTAATTAAAGATTAATATTTTTATAGTATTTATATTTAAATTTAGTGTGGTAAAAATTTATAGATATAATATTATTATAAATTTATTATTGATAAATTTTAGGAGAAAATTGCATTTATTTATTTATTTTGTAAAATTAATATATAATTTATATAAAATTATTATAATTTAAATTATAAATTTAAATTTATTTAATTTAAATTTATTTATATAAATATTTAATAATTTTATTATATTTTTTTACTATTAAAGTTTTATTTTAGCTAATAATTTATTTTATATTTATTTTATATGTAAATTTTTGTATGAATATAAAAAATTCTTAAAGAATTAAATTTATTTTATTCGCAGTATTTAATATTATAAATTAAAGAAATTTAGATTTAGTAAAATATTATAATATAGGATAATTTTGTGCCAGCATCTGCGGTTATACAAAATATATAAATAAATTTTATTAGTAATATAGTTATAATGATTATTAATAAATAATTAATAAAATTATTTTTTAGGTTAAATTTTAAAATTTTTATAAAATTATTTTATAATAAAGTATTAGAAGCTATAAAATTTAAATATTAAACTAGGATTAGATACCCTATTATTTTAAATATAAAAATAAAAAACTAAGGTAGTAATAGTTATATTCTTGAAACTTAAAAAATTTGGCGGTGTTTTAGTCTATTTAGAGGAACCTGTTCTGTAATTGATAATCCACGATAAATTTTACTAAATTTTGTATAATTTATATACCGTCGTTAAAAGAATATCTTAAAAGAGAAAAATTTTCTAATATTTTAATAAAAAAAATATTTCAGATCAAGGTGTAGTTAATAATTTAGAAGAAATGGGTTACAATAAAATTATTTATATAGATATTTTGCTGAAAAGTAAAATTGAAAGTGGATTTAATAGTAAATTTAATAAAATAATTAAATTGATTTTAGCTCTAAAACATGTACATATCGCCCGTCGCTCTCTCTTTTAAAGAGAGATAAGTCGTAACATAGTAGATGTACTGGAAAGTGTATCTAGAATGATCAAATTAGAGCTTGATTAGTAAAGCATTTCATTTACATTGAAAAGTTATTGTGCAAATCAATTATATTTGATTAAAATAAAATTATTAAATATCATTGATTTATTTTAATATTAATAAAAATAATTTTATAAATATAAGTTATGTATTTTATATAAAAAAAATAATTTTAATAATAGTAAATATAGTATAGTAATAGAAATTTGAAATATTAAATTTATTAAATTAAAAGTAAATTTAATTTATTGTACCTTTTGTATCAGGGTTTATTAAAAAATAAATATAAATAATATATTTATCTCGAATTTAAGAGATTTAAAAATTTATGAAAGTTAATGTAGTAAAATTATTTTTAATAAATTTTTAGAAATGAAAAGTTAATCGTTCTTAAATATATCTAGTTTTTAAAGAAATGAATTTAATTCAGATATAATAAATTATTAAATTTTTTAGAAAAATTTAATAAAAATTTATATTAATATTTTAAGGGATTAGCTTTAAAGTATATTTTATAAAATAAAAATAAAATTTTAAAAAGTGTAGAATTAGAAATTTTCATCATTAATTAAAATGTTATTATTAATTTAATAATTTAAAAAATTTATTTTATTTTTAATTAATATATTTAAATAAAATTATTAATTATTATTAATTTGTAATAATGATAAAATTAGTATTAAATTATTTATAAAAATAATTATTATTATAAAGATTAAAATAAGGAATTCAGCAAAAATTATACTCACCTGTTTAACAAAAACATGTCTTTTTGATGTAAATATAAAGTCTAACCTGCCCACTGATTTATTAAAGGGCCGCGGTATATTGACTGTGCAAAGGTAGCATAATCATTTGTCTTTTAATTGAAGGCTAGAATGAATGGTTGAATGAAGTATATACTGTCTCATTTTAAAAAAAATAAAAATTTAGTTTTTAAGTGAAAAAGCTTAAATAAAATTGGAGGACGAGAAGACCCTATAGATCTTTATATTTTATTATATTTATAAATTTTATAAAAAATTAATTATAAATATATTATAATATTTGGTTGGGGTGACTGGAAAATTTAATAAACTATTTTTAATTAAGTACATAAATTTATGAATTATTGATCCATTAATATTGATTAAAAATTTAAGTTACCTTAGGGATAACAGCGTAATTATTTTAAAGAGTTCTTATCGATAAAATAGATTGCGACCTCGATGTTGAATTAAAGATTATATTTAAATGCAGAAGTTTAAATGTTAGGTCTGTTCGACCTTTAAATCTTTACATGATTTGAGTTCAGACCGGTGTAAGCCAGGTCGGTTTCTATCCTTAATAAAATAATATATTTTAGTACGAAAGGACCAAATATATAAAATAAAAATTTTTGTTAATAAGAATAATATTAATATTGTTATTATTTTGGCAGATTAGTGCAATGAATTTAGAATTCATATATGTAAATTTTACAAATAATACTTGAATTTAATATTTATATTAATTTATTTATTAAGAAGTTTATTATTAGTAATTTGTATTTTAGTAGGAGTAGCATTTTTAACATTATTAGAACGTAAAGTATTAGGATATATTCAAATTCGTAAAGGTCCTAATAAAGTAGGATTTTGTGGTATTCCTCAACCTTTTTGTGATGCTATTAAATTATTTACTAAAGAACAAACTTATCCCATTGTTTCTAATTATTTAAGATATTATATTTCTCCAGTTATAAGATTATTTTTAGCTTTATTTATTTGAATAATTTTTCCATATTCAGTTAATTTATTTAATTTTAATTTAGGTTTATTATTTTTTTTATGTATTACTAGTTTGGGAGTTTATACTGTAATAATTGCTGGTTGATCTTCAAATTCTAATTATGCTTTATTAGGAGGATTACGTGCAGTAGCACAAACAATTTCGTATGAAGTAAGAATAGCTTTATTAATAATATCTTTTGTAATTTTAATTGGAAGTTATAATTTAATAGATTTTGAAAATTATCAAAAAAATATTTGATTTTTAATATTAAGTTTTCCTTTAATATTAACTTGATTGTCTTCTTCATTAGCAGAAACTAATCGAACTCCTTTTGATTTTGCTGAAGGAGAATCTGAATTAGTCTCAGGATTTAATGTTGAGTATAGAAGAGGAGGATTTGCTTTAATTTTTTTAGCTGAATATGCCAGAATTTTATTTATAAGAATATTATTTGTTGTAATATTTTTAGGTTCTAATTTATTTAGATATATATTTTATATTAAGTTAGTAATAATTGCTTTTTTATTTATTTGAGTTCGTGGAACTTTACCTCGATTTCGATATGATAAGTTAATATATTTAGCTTGAAAAAGTTATTTACCTTTATCTTTAAATTATTTATTATTTTTTATTGGAATTAAAATTTTATTTTTAAGAATTTTAATTTAATTAAATAAATTTAGTATAAATTAGATTAATAGAAATTTATATTTCTATATTATGTTTTCAAAACATATACTTATTCAAGTTCATTAATCAGTAAATTAAGTAATCTCATAATTTTGTAATTATAGGATTAAGTAAATAATATAAAAAATATAAAATTGTAAGAATTTGACCAATAAAAATATAAGGTTCTTCAACAGGTCGAGCTCCAATTCAAGTTAATAAAATAATAATTACTACTATTAATCAAAATAAAATTTGATTAATTGGATAAAATTGAAGTCCTTGAAAATTTTGTTTATTTAAAGGTATAATAAATAAAATTGCAATTGATATAACTAAAGCAATTACTCCTCCTAATTTATTAGGAATAGAACGTAAAATTGCATATGCAAATAAAAAATATCATTCAGGTTGAATATGAATAGGAGTTACTAGAGGATTTGCAGGAATAAAATTATCTGGATCTCCTAAAATATAAGGAGTTCATAAATTAATTAATGTTAAGGAAGTTAAAAGAATTAAAAATCCAGTAATATCTTTAAAAGAAAAATAAGGATGAAATGGAATTTTATCTATATTACTATTTAATCCTAATGGATTATTTGATCCAGTTTGATGAAGAAATAATAAATGAATTATTGTTATTGCACTTACAATGAAAGGTAATAAAAAATGGAAAGTAAAAAATCGAGTAAGAGTAGCATTATCAACAGCAAATCCTCCTCAAATTCATTGTACTAAGGTAATACCTAAATAAGGAATTGCAGATAATAAATTAGTAATAACAGTAGCTCCTCAAAAAGATATTTGACCTCAAGGTAATACATATCCTATAAAAGCTGTTGCTATTACTAAAAATAATAATAAAACTCCAATAGTTCATGTATAAAAAAAAATATAAGATCCATAATAAAGACCTCGTCCAATATGTATATAAATACAAATAAAAAAGAAAGAAGCTCCATTAGCATGTAATGTACGAAGAAATCAACCATAATTTACATCTCGACAAATATGAGTAACACTATTAAAGGCAGATTCAATATTTGCTGTATAATGTATAGCTAAAAATAATCCAGTAATAATTTGAATTATTAAACATAATCCTAATAAAGATCCAAAATTTCATCAAATAGAAATATTGGAAGGAGTAGGTAAATCTACTAAAGCTCTATTTGCAATTTTTAATAAAGGATGTGTTGTTCGTAAGGCTTTATTCATTAGTATTAATTAGTTCTTCGTAAAGGACCAAAATTTTTTTTTGTAATATAAACTACAATAATTAAAGTTAAAAATAAATAATTAATTAATATAATAGTTAGATTTATTGTAGGATTATTATATAATTTGATTAAATTTAATTGATTTTCAAAATTTTCAGTAATTATATGATAATAATTTGAATCTTGATTAATTATAAATATAAAATGATTATCAATAAAATAAGATATTATAATTGTTATAAAAATTAAAGTAATTGTAATTATTAAATAATTTATTGAAAAATTAAATAATTCATTTGAAGCTAAGCTTGTTATATAAATAAATAAAACTAATATACCTCCAATTATTACTAAAAATAAAATATAAGAAAATCAATATGTAAATGAAATAAGACCACAAATTAGACTTACGGTAATAGTTTGTAATAATAAAATTAATCCTATTGATAAAGGATGTTTTATTTTAATAAAAATTATTGATAAAAAAAAATTAATAATTAAAATAATTAAATTAATAACAGAGAATAGTTTAATAAAAATAATAATTTTGGAGATTATTGATAAAGGTATTCTTTTTCTCTGAAGTTTTAAAAGAAAAAAATCTTAATTTAGGTATACAAAACCAATGTTTTTATTAAACTATTAAAACTAATGATAATCTATTTAAATTTAATTTTTTCGATAATTATATTTATAACAGGAATTATAGTTTATTCAATAAAACGAAAACATTTATTATCAACTTTATTAAGTTTAGAATTTATTGTATTAAGATTATTTTATATTATATATATTTATATAATAATATATAATTATGAATTTTTTTTTTCAATAATTTTTTTAACTTTTAGAGTTTGTGAAGGAGCTTTAGGATTATCTATTTTAGTAAGTATAATTCGAACTCATGGTAATGATTATTTTCAATCTTTTAATATTTTACAATGTTAAGATTAATTATATTTATTATTTTTATAATCCCTATATGTTTTTTAATAAATAATTTTTGAATGGTTCAGTTAATATTAATTTTATTAAGATTTTTATTTATAATAAAAATTTCTAATTTTTATTTATGAATAAGAATTAGATATTTTATAGGAATGGATTTATTATCTTTTGGTTTAATTTTATTAAGTTTATGAATTTGTTGATTAATAATTATGGCAAGTTCATCAATTAATCAATTTAATTATTCAAAAAAATTTTTTTTATTAAATGTAGTAATAATACTTTTAATATTAGTTATATCATTTAGTTCTATAAATTTATTTTATTTTTATTTATTTTTTGAAGCTAGATTAATTCCTACTTTATTTTTAATTATTGGATGAGGATATCAGCCAGAACGATTACAAGCGGGAATATATTTATTATTTTATACTTTATTAGCTTCTTTACCTATATTAGTAGGAATTTTTTATTTATATTATGATAATAGATCTTTAAATTTTATATTATTAAATAAAGTTTATCAAAATTATTTATTATATTTAGTATTAATTTTTGCTTTTTTAGTAAAAATACCTATATTTTTAACTCATTTATGATTACCTAAAGCTCATGTAGAAGCTCCTGTATCAGGATCTATAATTTTAGCTGGAATTATATTAAAATTAGGAGGGTATGGATTATTACGAGTTTTTAATATATTAATATTATTAGGAATAAAATTAAATTTTATTTGAATTTCAATTTCATTAGTAGGAGGATTTTTAGTTAGTTTAATTTGTTTACGACAAATTGATTTAAAGTCTTTAATTGCTTATTCATCAGTAGCTCATATAGGAATTGTATTAGCAGGTTTATTAACTTTAACTTATTGAGGTATAAGAGGTTCATATACTTTAATAATTGCTCATGGATTATGTTCTTCTGGATTATTTTGTTTAGCAAATATTTCTTATGAACGAATAAGAAGTCGAAGATTATTAATTAATAAAGGAATAATAAATTTAATACCGAGAATGTGTTTATGATGATTTTTATTAAGTTCTTCTAATATAGCAGCTCCTCCTTCTTTAAATTTATTAGGAGAAGTTAGTTTATTAAATAGAATTGTTAGATGATCTTGAATTTCAATAATTATATTAATATTAATTTCTTTTTTTAGAGCTGCTTATAGATTATATTTATATTCTTATAGTCAACATGGAAAATTATATTCGGGTACTTATAGAAGATTTAATGGTTATTTACGTGAATATTTATTATTAATATTTCATTGATTACCATTAAATTTTTTAATTATTAAAAGAGAAATATGTATATTATGATTATATTTAAATAGTTTAATAAAAATATTGATTTGTGGTATCAAAGATATGAAATTTCATTTTAAATCATTAATTTATCAATTTGTTATATTTTTTTTTTTATTTTAATAATTATTTCTTTAAGTTTATTTATTATTGGATTAAATTTTATAATTAGAGATTATACAATTTTTATTGAATGAGAAGTAGTAAGATTAAATAGAAATTCAATTGTAATAACATTTTTATTTGATTGAATATCTTTATTATTTATAAGTTTTGTTTTATTTATTTCTGGAATAGTAATTTTATATAGAAAAGAATATATAGGAAATGATTTAAATATAGTTCGATTTATTAGTTTAGTTTTAATATTTGTTTTATCAATAATATTTTTAATTATTTCACCTAATTTAATTAGAATTCTTTTAGGGTGAGATGGATTAGGATTGGTTTCATATTGTTTAGTAATTTATTATCAAAATGTAAAATCTTATAATGCTGGAATAATTACTGCTTTATCAAATCGAATTGGTGATGTAGCATTATTAATAGCAATTGCTTGAATATTAAATTATGGTAGATGAAATTTTATTTTTTATTTAGAATGTTCAATAGAAAATGTAGAAATAGAAATTATTGGGGTAATAATTGTATTAGCAGCAATAACTAAGAGAGCTCAAATTCCTTTTTCATCTTGATTGCCTGCTGCAATAGCAGCTCCTACTCCTGTATCAGCTTTAGTACATTCTTCAACTTTAGTAACAGCAGGAATTTATTTATTAATTCGATTTAATATTTTATTAGTAGATTCTAAATTAGGTCAATTTATATTAGTAATTGGAGTATTAACTATATTTATATCTGGATTAGGAGCAAATTTTGAATATGATTTAAAAAAAATTATTGCTTTATCTACATTAAGTCAGTTGGGATTAATAATAAGAATTTTATCAATAGGATATCCAATTTTAGCTTTTTTTCATTTATTAACTCATGCTTTATTTAAAGCTTTATTATTTATATGTGCTGGATCAATTATTCATAATATAAAAAATTCTCAAGATATTCGATTTATAGGGAATTTAATAAGTTGTATACCTTTAACTACTTCTTGTATAAATATTGCAAATTTAGCTTTATGTGGAATACCTTTTTTAGCTGGATTTTATTCAAAGGATTTGATTTTAGAAATAGTTTCTTTATCTTATTTAAATATTTTTATTTTTTTAATATATTTTTTATCTACTGGATTAACAGTATGTTATTCTTTTCGTTTGATTTATTATTCTTTAACTGGAGATTTTAATAGAAGATCTTTACATTCATTAAGAGATGAAGCTTGAATTATATTAAAGGGAATATTAGGATTATTATTTTTAGCTATTATAGGAGGAAGAATATTAAGATGATTAATTATTCCTACTCCTGTTATAATTTGTTTACCAATAGAATTAAAGTTATTAGTATTAATAGTAAGAATTATTGGTGCTTGAATAGGATATGAATTATCTCAATTTTATTTAAGATGAGAAATAAAGTCTATAAATATATTTAGACTAGTAAATTTTATAGGAAGAATATGATTTATACCTCAATTATCTACTATTGGAATTAATTATTTTTTTTTAAATAGTGGTTATCAATTAATTAAAAATGTAGATCAAGGATGATCAGAATATTTAGGAGGTCAATCTATTTATAAATTTATTCAAAATAATTCTATTAATAATCAATTAATTCAAAATAATGATTTAAAAATTTATTTTATAACTATAGTTATATGATTAATATTTTTATTTATTATATTTTTATTATATTTAAATAGCTTAAATTTTAAAGCATAACATTGAAGATGTTATTATGATTATATAATCTTTAAATATTTATAAAAAAAAATTTTTTATTTTTACAGTGAAAATGTAATGTTTTATATTTAAACTATATAAATATAGAAATATTAATGGAATTAAACCACTAAAAATAAAAGTTAGCAGCTTTTTTTTGATCAACATATTTCTTTAATTGGAAATTTTATTTCAATTTTATCATTAACAGTGATAAACCTCTATTTTGGTTTCAATTAAATATTATAAAGTAAGGATTATTAAATCTAAAGATTAGGTCGAAACTAATTGCAATATATTGCTTCATACTTAATTTATTTAATTAAATTAAGATAAATTGAATAATCAATACTTTTTGAATGCAAATCAAATGTTATATTTAACTATTATCCTTAATTAATTTTTAATTAATTAAGTGGCTCAATTTAAAGCTCCTTGATTTCATTCATGATATAATCCAATTAATAAAATTAAAATAAAAAAAATTCTTACTAATAATCATGAAAATATATTAGAATAATTTATGATTAAAATTATTGGAAGTAATAAAGCAATTTCTACATCAAAGATTAAAAAAATAATTGCAATTAAAAAAAAATGTAAGGAAAAAGGTAATCGAGCAGATCTTTTTGGATCAAATCCACATTCAAAAGGAGAATTTTTTTCTCGATCACAAAAAGATTTTTTTGATAAAATTGATGAAATAAATATAGTAATAAAAGAAATAAGTATAATGATACTACTAATTATTAGTATTAAAAAAATTATTTATACTAAAAAAATTTAGTCTTTTTGATTGGAAGTCAAATATACTTTATATATTATATAAATTAACTACCTCATCAATAAATTGAGATATATAAAAATAATCAAACTACATCAACAAAATGTCAATATCAAGCAGCAGCTTCAAATCCAAAATGATGATTTTTAGAAAAATGATTATTAATTTGACGAATTAAACAAATTAATAAAAAAGTAGTTCCAATTAATACATGTAATCCGTGAAATCCAGTTGCTATAAAAAATGTAGAACCATAAATTGAATCAGAAATTGTAAAAGAAGCTTCTATATATTCATATCCTTGAAGAATTGAAAAATAAATTCCTAAAATAACAGTAAAAAATAATCCTTGAATAGTTTGAGAATAATTGTTTATTATAAGACTATGATGAGCTCATGTAATAGTAATTCCTGAAGATAATAAAATAGCAGTATTTAATAATGGAATTTGAAGAGGATCAAAAGCATGAATTCCCATTGGAGGTCAAGTTCTTCCAATTTCAATTGTTGGAGCTAAACTTCTATGAAAAAATGCTCAAAAAAATCTAATAAAGAAAAAAATTTCAGAAATAATAAATAAAATTATTCCTCATCGTAATCCAATTGTAACAATATAAGTATGTAATCCTTGATAAGTACCTTCACGAGTAATATCTCGTCATCATTGATATATAGTTATTAAAGTAATAATATTACCTAATAGTAATAAATAATTATTATATTGATGAAATCATATTACTATTCCTGATGTAGTTATAAATGCTCCTAAAGCTCCTGTTAAAGGTCAAGGGCTATAATCAACTAAATGAAAAGGATGATTTTGATGTGTTGACATTAATTTACTTCTCTAGAATATAAAGTTCTTAAAACAGCAAATACATAAGATTGAATAATAGCAACAGCAGATTCTAATATTAATAATGCAATTTGAACAATAATTAAAATATTAATTATTAATAAGTTTATTGAAGGTCCAGTATTTCCTAATAAAGTTATTAATAAATGACCAGCAATTATATTTGCAGCTAATCGAACAGCTAAAGTTCCTGGTCGAATAAAATTTCTAATAGTTTCAATACAAACTATAAAAGGTATTAAAATAGCAGGAGTTCCTTGAGGAACTAAATGAGCAAATATATGTTGTGTATGATTAATTCATCCATATAATATAAATCTTAACCATAATGGTAAAGCTAAAGTTAAAGTTAAAGTTAAATGACTAGTACTAGTAAAAATATAAGGAAATAATCCTAAAAAATTATTAAATATAATTATAGAAAATAAAGTAATAAAAATAAATGTAGATCCAGGATGACCTGTATTTCCTAATAAAGTTTTAAATTCTTTATGTAAAGTTAATAAAATTTTATTTCATAAGAAACTAAATCGATTAGGTAATAATCAATATAAGTAAGGAATTAATAATAATCCCAATAAAGATCTTAATCAATTTAATGATAAATTAAAAATTCTTGTTGAAGGATCAAAAACAGAAAATAAATTAGTTATCATTTTCAATTTAATGAATTAATAGAAAATACTATTTTTTTTGGTAAAGGTGCTTTATATAAGAAAATAAAATAATTTAAGCAATTAAATAATAAATAAATAAATGAAAAATATAAAAATAAAGTTAATCAATTAATTGGGGCTATTTGAGGAATCAGAAAATACTAAAATATTAGTAATTTAAATTTGACATGTTTATGTTATAAATTTAACTAATTTTCTTTTTTCATTAGAAGTAATTGCTAAATTACTATTAAGTGGTTTAAGAGACCAATACTTGCTTTCAGTCATCTAATGAAATTTCATTAAGTTTAATTCAATTAATAAAAGTATTAGTTGAAATTCTTTCAATTACGATAGGTATAAAACTATGATTAGCCCCACAAATTTCTGAACATTGACCAAAAAATAAGCCAGGACGATTTAAAAAAATTGAAGTTTGATTTAATCGACCTGGTGTAGCATCAATTTTTACACCTAAGGCTGGAATAGCTCAAGAATGTAAAACATCAGCAGCAGAAACTAAAACTCGAATTTGAGTTTGAAATGGTAGTATAATTCGGTTATCAACATCTAATAATCGAAATCCATTTATTGGAAGTTCATTTGTTGGAATTATATAAGAATCAAATTCAATATTTATAAAATCAGAATATTCATAACTTCAATATCATTGATGTCCAATTGTTTTTAATGTTAATCTTGGATTTCTAATTTCTTCTATTAAATATAATAAACGTAAGGAAGGAAGTGCAATAAAAATTAAAGTAATTGCTGGTAAGATAGTTCAAATAATTTCAATTATTTGTCCTTCAACTAAAGTTTGATTAATAAATTTATTAAAAAAAAGAGTTGTTATTATGTATCCAACTAAAATAGTAATTATTAATAAAATAATTAAGGTATGATCATGAAAAAAAATTAATTGTTCTATTAAAGGAGATGCTCCATCTTGAAAAGAGATTTGTGATCAAGTTGACATTAGATTCTAAAAAAAGAATAATCTTTATATATGAAGCTTAAATTCATTGCACTAATCTGCCATATTAGAAATAAATTAATTAGAATTTAAAATTGGTAACTCAGAATATCTATGTTCTGCTGGAGGATAGGATTGTAATCATTCTAAAGAGGCTGAAGTTTGAATTGATGAAATAATAGAACGATTAGTAATTAATCTTTCTCAAATAATAAATAAAAAAAATAATACAGCAAAAAAAGATAAAGTAGATCCAATTGATGAAATTGTATTTCATATTGTATAAGCATCTGGATAATCAGAATATCGTCGAGGTATTCCAGCTAATCCTAAAAAATGTTGAGGGAAAAATGTTAAATTTACTCCAATAAATATTACAATAAAATGACTTTTTAATCAATAAGGATTTATTGATAATCCTGTTAATAGAGGATATCAATGAATAAATCCAGCTATAATTGCAAATACAGCTCCTATTGATAAAACATAATGAAAATGAGCTACTACATAATATGTATCATGTAATACAATATCTAAAGATGAATTGGCTAAAATTACTCCAGTTAATCCTCCAACTGTAAATAAAAATACAAATCCTAATGCTCATAATATAGAAGGACTATAATTAATTTGAGTTCCATGTAATGTAGCTAATCATCTAAATACCTTAATTCCTGTTGGAACAGCAATAATTATTGTTGCAGAAGTAAAATAAGCTCGTGTATCTACATCTATTCCTACTGTAAATATATGATGAGCTCATACAATAAATCCTAAAAACCCAATAGCTATTATAGCATAAATTATTCCTAAAGCTCCAAAAGTTTCAGATTTTCCACTTTCTTGAGCAATAATATGAGAAATTAAACCAAATCCAGGTAAAATTAAAATATAAACTTCAGGATGACCAAAAAATCAAAATAAATGTTGATATAAAATTGGATCTCCTCCCCCAGCTGGGTCGAAAAAAGAAGTATTTAAATTTCGATCTGTTAATAATATAGTAATAGCTCCAGCTAAAACTGGTAATGATAATAATAATAAAATAGCTGTAATTATAACGGATCAAACAAATAAAGGAATACGATCTATTGTTATTCCTGTAGCTCGTATATTAATAATAGTAGTAATAAAATTTACTGCTCCTAAAATGGAAGAAATTCCAGCAAGGTGTAATCTAAAAATAGCTAAATCTACAGAAGCTCCTGCATGAGCAATTCCTGATGAAAGAGGAGGGTATACTGTTCAACCAGTACCAGCTCCTCTTTCAACTATACTAGAAGCTAATAGTAAAGTTAATGAAGGAGGTAATAATCAAAAACTTATATTATTTATTCGAGGAAAAGCTATATCAGGAGCTCCAATTATTAATGGAACTAATCAATTTCCAAATCCCCCAATTACAATAGGTATAACTATAAAAAAAATTATTACAAATGCATGGGCTGTAACAATTACATTATAAATTTGATCATCACCAATTAAAGCTCCAGGTTGTCTTAATTCAGCTCGGATTAATAGTCTTAATGAAGTACCTACTAAACCAGCTCAAATTCCAAAAATAAAATATAATGTACCAATATCTTTATGGTTAGTTGAAAATAATCATTGTCGCGATTTGATAAAATGGCTGAGATATAGGCAATAAACTGTAAATTTATTTACAAGAAAAAATTCTTTTTTATCAAAAAAGCTTTATATTCAATTTATGATTTTAAATTGCAAATTTAAAGGTGAATATTTAATTCTAAGGCTTAAAAAATTTAAATTTATATTTATAGCTTTGAAGGCTATTAGTTTTATTAACTTAAATCCTTTAAATAAAACTATAAATATAAAAAATTCTAGGTAATCCTCCTAATCTTAAAAAATTACAAAATAATAAAAAATATTTATTATTTATATTATTATATCATTTAATTTCTGAATAATTAATTATAAAAGCTGTGTAAGTAATTCGAATATAATAAAATAATGTAATTAAAGTTAATATTACTATAATTGAAATTAAAAAAGAATTATTATAAGCTAAATTTTGAATAATTAATCATTTAGGAAAAAATCCTAAAAATGGAGGTAATCCTCCTAATCTTAAAAAATTACAAAATACTGTAAATTTTATAATTGAAAAATTATTTATTCTACTATAACATTGTCTTAAAAAAAATAAATTTAAATTATTAAATAAATAAATAACTGAAAAAGATAAAAAACTATAAAATAAAAAATAAATTATTAAAAAATAATTTGAAATTAAAAAAGATCTTAATATTCATCCAATATGATTAATGGATGAATAAGCTATTAATTTACGTAATCTTGTTTGATTAATACCACCAACTGATCCAATAAAAATAGAAATAATAATAATAAAATATAATAAATATATTTCAAAACAATAAGTTAATAATACTAAAGGAGCAATTTTTTGTCAAGTTATAAGAATAAAATTATTAATTCAATTTAATCCTTCTATTACTCCAGGAAATCAAAAATGAAAAGGAGCTGCTCCTATTTTTAATAATAAAGAAGAATTTAATATTAAGATAAATAAATTTTCTAAAATTATTAATAAATTTATTCCATTAAATAATGATAATAAAATAACTATAAATAATAAAATACTAGAAGCTAAAACTTGAACTAAAAAATATTTTAATATAGATTCATTAGATAATAAATTATTAGAATCTCTTATTAAAGGAATAAAAGAAAGTAAATTAATTTCTAACCCCATTCAGGCTCCTATTCATGAATTTGAAGAAATAGAAATTAATGAACCTGATATTAATGTTAATAAAAATAATAGTGTGGATATATTTTTAAACATTAAAAAGAAAAGGGGTGGGGGACCTTCATAAGTGGGGTATGAACCCAATAGCTTAAATTAGCTTATCTTTTTTAAAAGAAAATTACATTTTAGTATATGATGTACAAAAGTTTTTGATACTTTTAGAAATAGTTTAATTCTATTAAATGTATAATTTTATTTAAATCTTTTTATAAATAAAAGTATGTGCATATTTAAAATAAAATTTGACTTAATTTATATTAATGAAGGTAATAAAATTACATTATTTACCCTATCAAGATAATCCTTTAATCAGGCACTTCATT